CTGAGTAAGTAAACCTCCTAGTCTATTAAAGTAAAGATAAATTTCCAATTCTTTTAAGGTTCCGGTTTGGTTTAAGTTTAAAGAGTTTGGTTTGAATTAAAAAAGAATGAGGCCGTTGGTCAATAAATAAAAATTCAATTACAAATTAACTGGTTGATAAGAATTTCGGATTCATTTTTATTGAAAATCTATTAATATATTCGTAATTATTTCGAAATATGAAATATATAGTTTCAAAAAACAAAATACCCTTTTGAACAAACAAAAAAAGAATCAAAAACGAAACTTACAATAATTGTACTTAGAGCAATTCACACCTAATAGATTAGGATTTTATTCAATTAGGAACGTATCATAAAAAAAAAATTCCTGGTCGGGTCAATAAGATCATGAAAAGCATTTCGATTTATTTATCTCTTATTTTACACAGAATGGATTTGCCTGGACCAATACACGATTTTCTTTTAGTTTTTCTGGGATCGGGTCTTATATTAGGGGGCCTGGGAGTGGTATTACTTACCAATCCAATCTATTCTGCCTTTTCATTGGGATTGGTTCTTGTTTGTATATCCTTATTCTATATTCTCTCAAATTCTCATTTTGTGGCGGCTGCCCAGCTCCTTATTTATGTGGGAGCCATAAATGTTTTAATCCTATTTGCTGTGATGTTCATGAATGGTTCAGAATATTATAAAGATTTTAATCTGTGGACCATTGGGAACGGCCTTACTTCGTTGGTTTGTACAAGTATTCTTGTTTCGCTAATTACTACTATATTAGATACATCATGGTACGGGATTATTTGGACTACAAGATCAAACCAAATTATAGAACAAGATTTGATAAGTAATAGTCAACAAATTGGAATTCATTTAGCAACAGATTTTTTTCTTCCATTTGAATTCATTTCAATAATTCTTTTAGTTGCTTTGATCGGTGCAATTGCTGTGGCTCGCCAGTAATAAATCTTTCTCTTTCTAACTAGGAGTAGCAAGCAATCAAAATGAAACTTTTTTCTGCCTTATCGCCTCTATTTTCTTTGAATTCTATTTGAATATTGCTCGTGTATAAAATAGAAATTCGTTTATTCGATATGTTTCCAATATATTCTTTTTGTTATATTCTAGTCAATCCCATCCGTTGAATTATTGTTCATATTAAAATCAATCGAAATTGATAAGGAGTTGGTCAATGATGCTCGAACATGTACTTGTTTTGAGTGCCTATTTATTTTCTATCGGTATTTATGGATTGATCACGAGTCGAAATATGGTTAGGGCCCTTATGTGTCTTGAACTTATACTGAATGCGGTTAATATAAATTTTGTAACATTTTCTGATTTTTTTGATAGTCGGCAATTAAAAGGAAATATTTTCTCAATTTTTGTTATAGCTATTGCAGCCGCTGAAGCAGCTATTGGATCAGCTATTGTTTCCTCGATTTATCGTAACAGAAAATCAACGCGTATCAATCAATCAACTTTGTTGAATAAGTAATATTATATTAATAATAAGTAATATTATATTAATAATATTTATATATTAATAATATAATAATATATTAATAATATAATAATATTTAATTTAATTATAAAATTCACCAATTTGAATTAGCATGTCCAATATGTTGGAATCTACATCATGTTTTTGAAAACGTAAGAAATCAAAGTATCTTGGTCCTTTCTTATGAGTTGATCCCGAAGGAAAGAAATTGATTAGAAAATTTCTGGTAAATCGTTGATTCATCTGGTGTTTAACTATACGGATTCATTTACAAGTTTACTAGATTGAAATTTTATGATGTTAAAAAATTTATAGATCCCATGTCGCATTCAGTAAAAATTTATGATACATGTATAGGGTGTACTCAATGTGTCCGAGCCTGCCCCACCGATGTGTTAGAAATGATACCTTGGTATGGATGTAAAGCTAAGCAAATTGCTTCCGCTCCAAGAACAGAAGACTGTGTTGGTTGTAAGAGATGCGAATCCGCTTGTCCAACGGATTTCTTGAGCGTTCGAGTTTATTTATGGCATGAAACAACTCGAAGTATGGGTCTAGCTTATTGATACATTCCAGAACAGAAAACCCCACTTGAATACATTTTGAATCCATTTGATTTTTTTTTACTGAAAAAACCCGTGCTCAGAAAAAATCTTTCTGAGCACGGGTTTTTCTGGTCCAAGCGTATCTTGTCTTTACCACGAATTATTTCCCTTGGTTAACAATAATTGTAGTTTTACCAATATCTGCAGGTTCTTTCATTTTCTTTCTTCCTCATAGAGGAAATAAGTTAATTAAGTGGTATACCATGTGTATATGCATATTAGAACTCCTTCTAACAACCTATGCATTTTGTTATCATTTCCGATTGGACGATCCATTAATCCAGCTGGCAGAAGATTATAAATGGATCAATTTTTTTGATTTTTACTGGAGATTGGGAATAGATGGACTTTCTATAGGGCCCATTTTACTGACAGGATTTATCACCACTTTA